TACTGATAGAAAAACTAGATATAGATTTTTATAGCACCAAAAGGTCTATTAAAAATATCAAATCATCTGAATTTTTTGGATATTCTATGCGATCAGATGACAATAATAGAATAGTTGATGTGTGGAATATAAGAAAATCCTAAAATATTTGTTTGAATCATCTCGTTCTTCTGGATGCTGGACCTAAAATTACTCGAAGGAATAAATGTGATATAAATATATTGGATTTGATTATATCTGTGAATCGTAGTACACGTTGGAATATTCTTTATCCGTTTCGGTCTTTGTGCGAAGATAATGAACAATATATAAATATATTCTACAATTTTTTCCGATCCGAATCATTGATAACAATAATAGATCGTTTCGCTTTATTAATTACCAAACCCGAATCTAATGAGTTTTGTGATCATAGTTATAAGAAGCTTATTTTTCATGTAAATCATATAATGGAAGAATTTTATAATGAAATATATATATTATTATTATTATCCAATGACAAGAATAGGTTAAACGATAGAAATTCGTCTTTTTTATCATGTATTTCACCAAATAAAGGTATTACTAATGAGAATAATGAAAATATACCTTGGATCATTCGGGAAAAATTGATAAAAACTTCTTTTAGGGAAAGTTTAGAAAGATCTCATATAGCAGATAGTGAAACTAATAAATTAATTAAAAATGAAATTAATATACATTTTAAAAAATTATTAAATAGATTATATTTAATAAAAAAATCATACTCTCTTTTAAAGAATCAAATTTATGTACTTTATAAAATTTATGTACTTTGGATAGAAAATGAAGGTTTGGGTAATATCGCAAGGAATACAATTAACCGACATTTATTTAATTGGGGAGAAACTGGAAAAAAATGTTTTAATTATTCTAAGGTTTATAAAGGCAATAAATATGTCAATTGGAACATGGATGTATGTGAATGGTCCAATAAAACTGGGAATTTAACAGAATTTATAAAGAATTTTGTTTCTTCTAAAAATAACTTTTTTGGAATAGTATACAATGAAGTGAGCTCTTTCGTTAATGAAAATTCGAGTAATCGATATGTGAAACTTAATAATAATTGCTTTAAGTTTTTTTTAATTCGTGAAAACTTTATAAAGGTGTTTGAGTTTCTGATTTATAAGTTCAAAGATCTTTTTTATACATTGAGTTCTTTGTCAAAATTCATTGATACTAAAAGTATTTATTCAAAAAGAAATGTTTTAGATAATCGTGAATTAGAATTTGAATTTTTGATCGATGAAAAATCGATAGCACCCTCGTTTCCGAATGGGATATCAGTAGATCAAATTATCATTGATGTATTCCACAACGAACTCAACAATGATATTGATTGCATAGAACCACTTGATAACGCTTCTTTTTCCATATTTAAGAATCAAGACAATTTGAATCCCGTGAAACTATTTAATGGGAGTTCCCTGAGAACCTGTTTTCATGAGGCAAATACATTAGAGTTTTCGGATTATTTGAATCATCTCCAGTTGGATCCCAATAAGAGATGGTCTTTCTTCTTCCTCCGCAATACGAAGAAAAATCCTATTCAAAACTATGATCTTACATATGAACAATTCTTAAATATTTTACCTATATATATATCTCCTTCATCTATCGTTGAAATAATATCTTTTCTCTTGGAAAAGGAAATTTTTTCAATTATTCGGTCACAGATATCTAAGATTTCTTCCCCTGAGTATCCAAAAAGAGGTTGTGATCAATTATTTGCATTTGTTTATAATTTATATAAATTAAATTCATTAACTGAAACTAATTCATTTATTCGTGGAAAAAGAAATATTGACTCTATTAGAAACTTTCCTATTATAGCACCTTTAACGGAAAAACAAATAGTAAATTTCGAGATTAATTACTATTACCAGCCAATTTTCGCTACAAAGGAGTTTGATGTTTTCTTGAATAAAAGGACTTTAAAACCGAAACTGAGTCTTATTCAAAGTAAATCTTACGAAAATAATGTGCTCTCTGAAATTTTCGGAAGAATTCGGAGTAGAACCGACGGGATGCTTTATCAGGTCAATGAATTTTTTGGAAGAGATATTCTAATGGAAGATTCGAGAAACGGGATTGAAAACGAGGTTATGGATAGGGGAAGAACCAACTTGAATTTCTTCAATTCCTTCGGAAAAAATGAAATTATTTCTTTCTCAATTTTTTCACCACATCTAAAGGAATTAGTTAGAGAAACGAAAATGTATGTGATATCTCAAAAAGAGAATGTTTCTAAAAAATATAAATTACTCGAACCTTATATGCTGTGGTTTTTTACTCGTGAATGGTGGAAGTACTTTTATAATATATTCTTTTCAGAAGCATTTTCAAGGATATTAAACAATGATCATATTTCACATACTGAAAATGTAGGAAAAATAAGAATTGAAATAGGAATTGGTGATCAACCAAACAACAACCCATTATTTAATTTTAAATTCAGAAGCTCATTAATAACTCATTGGAATGATGAATATTTAATAATAATTTTGTTTATCCTTGTTCTCTTACTCTCTGAAAACTCGGACCATATTGACCTATGGAGACGCTTCGGAATATTTGAATACTTAACAAATTCTTTACAAAAATATCGTTTGGATGCGTTTATGTATCCCCATTTTGATACGATATATCATCATTCAAAATATCTTTATCCTTGGGTATTATATTATTCGGCATTCCTTAATTGGATATTATTTTATTTAATATTATTTTCTCATTTGATATTTCCTCATCGAATATTCCAATATTTGTTTAGTAGAAGAAACAAATATATATATAATTTTATAAGGATAAGGATAAGAATAAAAGGCTTCTACTATTTTATGATAAATATCAAATACTTTTGGAAAGAGCTTAATGAAGATTTATCCACAACTGAAAAAATTAAAGTATGGTTAAATAATAATGAAAGCTCGGACACTTTTTCGATAGAGAAAGAATTATTGATCCAGTCCCTAATAACAGAAAAAAGGGTTTTTCAGTATGGATTGAATACTACTTATCGTAATTCGTTGAATAATTATTTTGGTTATAAGATTACTAATAAAGAAGGGTTTTATTATTTAGTATATTTGGCTGAAAGCTATAAAAAGGATCTAATGAATTACCCGCTTAATCAATTTGATTCAGCGGAATCTCAGAATTTCCTCGCGCTTCAGCAAAGAATGACTTCGTTGAATCTTAAATATAGAAAAATGATTTCTGTTCCATTTGAATTAGGATTATCCCTTTCCAAGGGGATTCTACTAATAAGTACCACGGAAACGGAAATAGAAAGATCATCATATTTAATAGAGGAGCTAGCAGTAGACTCTTGTGTTTTTTTAATACAAATATCTATGCAATATTTATATAAAGAGGATTATTCATATAGATGTGATCATTACTTTATAGAGAATGAGATGACACTTTTTATGAGAATTCTGTGCCGATTAATCTCTGTCTTGGAAGCAGCGAAAAAAATGTCCCCTTCCATAATATGGATCAAAAATATTCATGAAGTGAATGATATCATAGTTAAAACTCAACTAGAACCTACTAAACCTAGTGTTGAAGTATTATCACGTCAATTACATTTATTATTAATTTCTTTCATCGAGATTGCCAATAATACTACTAGAAGTATGATTGTTATTGGTTCAACTCATCTTCCCGAAAGAATGGATCCATCTTTAATATGTCCAAATCGATTAGATAGATTAATAAATGTTCAAATGCTTAGTATCTCAGAACGGCAGAAAGGATTTCCTATTCCCATACGCAGCAAATGTTCTTCTCATCTAGATCATCTAGAGAATCTTGATTGGTCCTTTCTCAATGAGTTTGGATATGGAACCTTCTCTTATTATGCATTACGACATCTAGAATCAATTGCTAATGCATTTTTATTATTCGGTATTTCCCGCGATGAATGGGTTTTCTGCAATAATAAAATCAAAGCTTTTTTCTATGGACAAATCATTCCCAATAACATTTTTTACAAAGCTTTTGTTGATAGGTTTTCCTATTGCGAAAAATATATAGATACTAGTCAAAATTATGAAAAACATCTTTATAAAGTAGGAAAGGCTATTGAGAACATAGTTATAAGAAGTATTAAAACGAGCCCTCTATGTGAAGGTAATTTTACTGACATTTTTTTGAAAAGCAATTTTAACGATTTGTTTAAATATTTAGAATCTTCTATTACCGAAAACGCTATAAAAGAATTTACTATACTATTATATATTCTGGGGTACTTAGCTGGATTAGCAGCTCGAGATTCTTGGTTTATATCGGAAGATAAAGAAGAAAATTCAATCTTTTTCGAAAATGAATATGAAAATTCTTTCGAAATAGTCTGTTCTTTTTCGGAAAATCTTTTGGTAGAATTTCCGTGGTTGGAAACATATCAACAAAATTCTATTAATAATGAAATCAATAATAAAGTAAGATTTGCTTCTCATCCTGAAACAAGAGTTTCTATGATTATAATGCAGATGCCAAAATTTTATACTTTTTCATACAGGAGGGCGGTGAGAAGACACGGAATGGCGACCGATACAGCTTTTAGTTTCAGTAAACGGCGTCTCAATTTTTTTTGCGATAACTTATATTGGATAGGAATACCGGATAACTTCTTTCAATTTGAATCTGAAATAGCAGCACTGTATGGATATGGAAAGAATATAATGAAACCGCGTTTCTATTTCAAATCTTTTTATGGTTATAAGAGGTTCTCATATGAAAAATCACTAAAAATCTTAGAGATAATAGAGTTCCAAATGGAAGAGGTTTTATTTAAAGAACAATCTGTTGAGATCCCTCCATCGACGAAATATCAATTATCTTATGAACCGTTGTTATTCATTAGAAAACGATTTGTCTGGGATCCCGCATATTTATCAATATTTGAAAAAAATCCCCCTGTTTTATTTTCACTTCGAGAGTTTTTTATGGATAAAGAAACGATAAAACAGCTTTATATTATTTACGAAGAAAAATTGAAAGTTTTAAAGGTGATAAGAGATTTCAGAGACTTTTCTGTTTATTATAAAGAGGAAGAAGAAGAAGAAGAAGAAGAAGAAGAAGAAGAAGAAGAAGAAGAAGAAGAAGAAGAAGAAGAAGAAGAGGAAATAAATAGCAAAAGTAAATTGAAAAGTAAATTCGAACGAATTTTTGGTGTCCTACTCGAATATGTATACGGAAAACACTCCGAAATTTTGTATGAACCCTGGTTGATTGAATCTTCGTCAAAGAATGATTTGTTTTTTACTCGTCTCGAATCATTAAATAATTACGAAGAATGGCTTGACGTAAATAGTTTATTATATACTTTCATTCATAGTACTCTTTTTGAAAGTTACAAATATTTATCAAATTTATTTCTATCTAACAGAATGTCATTGAATAATATAATGAAAATGCTTCTGAAGGATAGAAATATTTTTCAAAAGGAAATTGAAACTTTACTTAAAAGAAATTTACAAATCGAACTCAGAAACAAAAAGATTTTGTAAAGAAGGCGCTTCATTTACCTCCGTGTAGGCTAGGTCGTCTCTGCAAAGTTGGTTATGTCTCTCCATGAGATAGTAGGCATCAAGGAAGTAGGGAAATCAATATCGAGAATTAATTATCATAATATTGACTATGAATTATGAGAAAGCTACAAGAATAGTCGCTTAACTTAAGAAGAATATTCAATTAAGAAAAGATAAAAATAAATTAAAAAAAAAATAGGATATTTTCAAAACGAAAGTGGCAGTTCATGGGAAAGGTGGAATCGGTAAATCAACGACAAGTTGCAATATTCCAATTGCTTCAGCAAGACGTGGTAAACGAGTTTCACAAATTGGATGTGATCCTAAACACGATAGTACTTTTACCCTTACAGGATTTTTGATACCTACCATTATAGATACTTCACAATCCAAGGATTATCATTATGAAGATGTTTGGCCCGAAGACGTAATTTATAAAGGTTATGGGGGGGTTGATTGCGTGGAAGCGGGAGGACCACCCGCAGGAGCTGGGTGTGGAGGATATGCAGTAGGAGAGACTGTTAAATTGTTGAAGGAATTAAACGCTTCTTATGAATATGATATTATTTCATTTGATGTATTAGGTGATGTAGTCTGTGGAGGTTTTGCTTCTCCATTAAATTATGCGGATTTTTGCATTATAATTACAGATAATGGATTTGACGCATTATTTGCAACTAATCGTATTGCTGCTTCTGTTGGGGAAAAGGCGCGTACACACCCACTTCGGCCGGCGGGCTTGGTAGGAAATCGCACATCGGAAAGAGATCTTATTGATAAATATGTAGAAGCTTGTTCAATGCCCGTATTAGAAGTATTACCCCTCATTGAACATATCCGAGTATCTAGAGTGAGGGGTAAAACATTATTCGAAATGGTTGAATCTCAGCCCTCTCTTAACTATGTTTGTGATTTTTATTCAAATATAGCGGACCAAATATTATCTAAACCAGAAGGAATTGTACCGAAAGAAGTTTCCGATCGAGAATTATTTAGTTTACTTTCCGATTTTTATTCAAATCCTATCGGGAATAGGGAAGAGAAAAACGATCGAGAGAATTCGCTTGATTCTATGATAATAATTTAAAACTTAAATTATTTTGTTCATTAATCAAAGAAATATATCTATGTCAGTGAAAACATCTGAAACTCTCACTTTTGAATGCGAAACGGGTAATTATCATACTTTTTGTCCCATTAGCTGTGTAGCTTGGTTATATCAAAAAATTGAAGATAGTTTTTTTCTGGTGGTAGGTACAAAAACATGTGGTTATTTCCTGCAAAATGCCCTCGGAGTTATGATCTTCGCGGAACCCCGTTATGCTATGGCAGAATTGGAAGAAGGAGATATTTCAGCTCAATTAAATGATTATGAAGAGTTAAAAAGACTTTGTTCTCAAATAATAAAAAATAGAAATCCTAGTGTTATTATATGGATTGGTACTTGTACCACGGAAATAATAAAGATGGATTTGGAGGGCATGGCACCAGAACTGGAAAATGAAATCGGGATACCAGTTATAGTAGCGAGAGCAAATGGACTAGATTATGCCTTCACTCAGGGAGAAGATACTGTACTAGCTGCTATGGTACATCGTTGTGCCGAACGAAATTCCTATTTATTAGGTGATGAACGAAACCAAACCGTACAGAATCAAGCTTCACAAGATTCCTTTTTCTTTTCCGGTAATAAGGAAGAGACTCTCGAACCTATTATGAATCCTAAGAAGAATCCTCCTTTAGTTCTCTTTGGATCCCTACCTTCGAGCGTTGCTTTTCAACTTGGTTTAGAATTGAAACGCCAATCTATTCAGGTATCAGGTTGGTTACCTGCTCAAAAATATAATAATCTTCCATTATTAGGCAATGGAGTTTACGTTTGTGGTGTTAATCCATTTTTGAGTCGTACAGCAACAACTTTAATGCGACGTCGGAAATGCAGATTGATTGGAGCGCCTTTTCCTATCGGTCCCGATGGAACACGTGCTTGGATTGAAAAGATTTGTTCTGTGTTTGACATTGAACCTCGGGGCTTAGGGGAAAGGGAGGGACAAGTGTGGGAAAGCTTGGAAGATTATCTCAATTTAGTACGCGGAAAATCCGTATTCTTTATGGGAGACAATCTTCTAGAAGTATCTCTAGCACGATTCCTAATTAGGTGTGGAATGATTGTTTATGAAATTGGTATTCCATATATGGATAAACGATACCAAGCTGCTGAATTAGCATTTTTACAGAATACGTGTGGGAACATGTGTGTTCCCATGCCACGAATTGTAGAGAAACCAGATAATTATAATCAGATACAACGTATGCGTGAGTTACAACCTGACTTAGCCATCACTGGGATGGCTCACGCTAATCCATTGGAAGCAAGAAAAATTAATACCAAGTGGTCAGTCGAATTTACCTTTGCTCAAATTCATGGGTTCACCAATGCAAGAGATATTCTTGAACTTGTTACTCGTTCATTACGACGTAACAATGGTTTAGAAGATTTTGGTTGGACCAGCTTAGTGAAAAGGGATAAATAATTTAAGAATGTAATACAATCTCTGAATTTCCGGAATATTTGGAGAATCTAAACAGAAGAAACTTATTAATCAGTAAAAATATTATATAAAAGATTTTATTAACGAGTTTATTATTTTTGAATATTTTTATTTATGTATGAAGGGAAGGAACAATACTAGTGTGGTCCGTATATGTGTACGGAAGTGAATACTTTTCGCTTTGTTATACGTATCAATAACGAAATATACATATATATCTCGTTATTGATATATCTCATCGTAATTCATATAAAGTATTGAAGGCAGTGAATGAATGGAGGTATTCGTCTTTCCAAAGGGACAAGTATATTGGTATCTCGGAAATAAAACTGGACGACCTTAAGATAGGTAGGTACTAAAGTCCTTTTTTCATATGTATATAGATAATAATGAATATACTATAATAATCTTATAATTCTGTATCATTCCTATGCTTGGAGTATTCCCTGGATGGTCCGAATCCAGAGATATTGATGAATCACCAGAATTTGAAGATATAAAAATATTTCTTCAACGAATTAATAACACAATATTCTTTATTCACTAACAAATGACAAAACAAATATATATTTATATGCGATAACATAGTCTTCAATATTATAATTAAATTATCATACATAATCTATTCGGACCGTAGATATCTATCCCAATTTCGGACTAATGCTCTAATATAATATATATATTAGTAAAAAAAAAAGCAAAGAGGTAATGAATATTGCTTGAGAAAGTGAGGGAATCCATATCAGTGCACCGTTACTACTCCAATTCTTGAAATTATACCTACTTAATCAATATCAATCCTTGATTTTATTTTATTATCTTTTTATCTTTTAGAAATCTTTCTTTAAGCTTGACCAATGGATAAAAAATAGATTCTAATTTTAAATATGAAGATCAAAGTCATATTTCACCATTATATTATTAATAATATGAACATACCTGGTATTAATCCGAATGAATAATAAGATATTCTTCCTCCTTCTCCATATCTCAATACTTCCCCTCCGAAAAAATTTGAGATACCGACGCCATTGACAATCCCATCGAGGATCCGTTGATCAAGAAAAGAAATTATTTCAGCTAATGTTCGTGTACCTCAAACAAATACCGTATTGTAATATCCATCTATATAACCTCGGGAATACGACCAATTGTATAAGAAACTTGGAAAATAACCTAAAATTCCTTCTGATTGAGGATCCGTCTCTTTTTGTAGGTTCCGCGAGAGAAAGAGAGGTCCGTAAAGAATAAGAGCAATAAATATTCCCAAAAATGCTGTACCAACCGAAGTAGTTGCATTTATCCAGAATTCTTCAGAATCCATTTTATGAGAATAACTCAATGATGGATCCAGCCAATAGGATAATAAATCAAAACCCATTTTTTCTTTAGAAAGGGGAACTCCTATAAATCCAATGAACAAAGTGGGTATTGTTGGCACGAGTAAGGGAAATAACATTATATTATTTGATTCCTTGGGATATAAAGGATATTCTTTCTGAGAATAATGAGTCGAAACAGAAATCTCCATCTCTTCATCACCAGATTCTTCAATATTCTCTAGAGGATTAAATAATTCTAATTCTTTCGAATCCTTTTTATTTTGTACGAGTGACAACGCAAAATCCATTCCCTTACCAGAGGTTCTAATTTGATTTTCCTCCCATATAGAAACAGAAGGAGAAATAGAATGTTTGTTGGATGGGTTGGCACGAAAATCTCCTTCGGGAGTGGGGAAATACATACGGAACATATAGAATCCAGTTAGTCCTGCTATAAACCAAGCCATCCACCCGAGAATGGGAAAGTATAACCGACTATCGGTAAGAATCTCATCTTTGGACCGAAAACAAGCAAAAGGTGGAATACCGCAAGGAGAGAGTGTGCCTAGAAGAAAAGTGGTTCCTGTAATTGGCATGTATTTTCTCAAGCCACCCATAAAAGCCATATTTTGGCTTTTATCGGGACAATATCCAACAATAGGTTCCATAGAATGAATGACCGATCCGGATCCAGGAAATGATAGAGCCTTAGAATAAGCATGCGTAATAAGATGGAACAGAGCAGCTCGGTAAGAACCTATACCTGGGGCTAACATAATGTAACCTAATTGGGACATTGTAGAATAAGCTAAGACTCTTTTAAGATCTTTTTGAGCAAGAGCTATAGTAGCTCCTAATAGAGCTGTTATTCCACCTATCCGAGAGATTAGGCTCATCATAAGGGGTAAAGCTTCGAAGAGCGGGAACATTCGAGCCACGAGAAAGATTCCCGCTGCTACCATAGTAGCAGCATGAATAGGGGCTGAAATAGGAGTGGGTCCTTCCATAGCATCAGGTAACCATACATGAAGTGGAAATTGCGCGGATTTAGCTACTGAACCTGGGAATGGGGAAAGAGCACAGAAGGTAGCGAAAAATAAACTAACTTCATGATTGGCGAGCGACTTATTGAATAATTCAGATAAATCTTCAAATTCGGAACTGCCTGTTATCCGATAGGAACCTGAGATTCCCAATGATGATCCGGAATCTCCTACACGATTAGTTATAGAAGCTTTTTGACGAGCATTAGCTGCATTAGGTCGAGTGAACCGAAAACCTATTAATGAATAAGGGCACATTCCTACTAATTCCCGAAAGATATAAATTTGTATTAAATTGGGACTAAGAACCAATCCTGGCATGGGGGCATTGGAGAGACTGGGATAAGCGAAGAACCTTAGATATCCTTGGTCATGAGACATATGACTGTCACTGTGAATCGTAACCATAACTCCTATAGTAGTAATTGGTACTGGCATAATGGGAGTGAGTGGATCAATCAAATAACCTACTTCCAAAGTAACATTTTTATTGTGAATCCAAGACCATAAGTATCGATAAATGGAATTATCAGTAATTTGTTGCCAAGAAAGACGGGGAGGAATGAACATAGCTGTGCCTAGCAGTGAAATGCTGATAATAGCATATATACGACGAAGATTTTTGGTTGCCTTTGGAAAGAAAAACAATCCCAATCCTATTAGAATGGAGGATATAAGTGGAAATAAAGGCACCATCCAAGCATGATATATTAGTTTCATAGAAGATTCTCTCGAGAATGAAACTATTTCATTTTTGGTTTATAATTTACAATATATAGGAAGAAAAAAGGGAATAAGTGAATGATGAAATTATATCCCATTTATTCAAAATCTTTATTCGAATGAAATTTGGATCAATAAAATTCTTCTTCATTTAAAAAACAACTGAAAAATTACTAAAAAATTTTCTCTTATTATAAAGTAATGAGTTATTATAAAGTAATGAGATTTTACACGTATCTTCCTAATCAAGAGATATTTTCCATTTCTATCAGAAAATTAGTTGTTCGTAGCGAAACTTGATGAAGGATGGAACGATTGGAAATATTTGCTTGTTCTACTCCAGTTACTAACATTTAATTTCGATTTTCCAATCTATAACCATTTCCTATTTATAAATCCAATTTTGTAATGAATGCATACGCAGTAATTGAAACCGGAGGTGAACAAATCCGAGTGGAACCAGGAAGATTTTATGATGTTCGTCATTCCACGTCATTGAAACCAAATCTCTCGAGCCCAAATACTAAAATACTAATCTATCGAGTATTAATAATTTATCATGAATCTACCATAAATCTTGGACATCCCTGGTTGGCAGGTGCAGTAGTGAAAGGAAGAATTCTGCAGTCCCGTCTTGAAAATAGAATTACCATTCATAAAAAGCGTTCTGGAAAGAAAACATGACGTAAATTAGGACATCGACAAAATTTGGTTCGATTTGTAGTGGATTCCATCTGTCTAAATGGGAAAGATTTATATGAATAAATTAATTATTCATATGATACGATTCTCAATATCAAGATTATTGGAAGCATTTATTTTCTAAGCGTAAATCCTTCAATTATAAAAAAAAAAAGACTATACACAAACTATACATGTTTCTGCAAGAATATACATATATATAGAGGCATTTCTCGTTATGGCGGTCCCAAAGAAGCGTACTTCTAAATCAAAAAAGAAAAGTCGTAAAACTGTATGGACAGAAAAAGCTAATCGGGCTGCGGTAAAAGCTTTTCCTCTAGCTCAATCTATTTCAACTGGTCGTTCCAATAGTTTTTACTATATAACAAAATAAAATCCAAATAATCTGAAATTGAATCCATTTATAAATCAGATGAATTACGACATAGATATAGATAAAGATACTGTATCTTTTGAAGAAAATGCTCCTGTGTATGGAAAAGAATAATTCTTCTATACAAAAAAAAATAATAGTTTAATTTACGAATTTATGAATTTTATTAAACTATAACTATATATGAAATTATATATATATATATATAATAGGATAATTTTTTTATTCAATAAGATAAAAATATTTGATATGAAGATCCTTTTCTATACTTCTCCCTTTATAAATCCAAAATAGCTTTTCTTTTTCCTTCTTCTCCACCAAAATAAAATATGTTCATTCTGTTATGAAGCCCAACGAAAAGATTGTTCTCGGAGCAGCGGGATTTGAACCCACGACCTCCATCACCCCAAGATGATACGCTACCTAGCTGCGCTATGCTCCGTTACAACAGAATAATTCATTATAATATCCTAATTAGCGAAGTTTATATTTAAGATTACCATATAATTTAATTATAATGTTATTTGACATTTTAGTATAAAGCATGCTATTATGTTCTACGACGAGCCGCCATGGTGAAATTGGTAGACACGCTGCTCTTAGGAAGCAGTGCTAAAGCATCTCGGTTCGAATCCGAGTGGCGGCATCTTTTCTTTGCACCTATGAAGTAAAAATAGATTGATTCTTCATTAAATTAAGATTTTTATTACATTTGGAATTTGAGATCTAGTCATCTTATATTTATATATATAACATATATTTTTTTTATAATAAATCAATCTATGAAATGAAATTTTTTAATTAGTTCATTCCAGAATAATAATGTAATGTAAAAAATTTAAATTATTACGATACTCAGAACCTTGGAACATATATTAGCTCACACATCTCTCTTTCTCCTTTTTTCCGTCACCCTTCCCTATTGGGGAAAATTGGTCTATATGAGGAACAAGAAACTGAGCAATTTAGGCCGAAGAAGTGTGATAATTACTTTTATTCGTATAACAGGATTTCTATCAACTCGTTGGTTTTACCCCGGGCATTCACCATTAAGTAACTCATATGAGTCACCTATGTTTCCTTCACGGAGTTTCCGTTTAATTCATACGGTTCTGATTCGGAGCCAGAATGATTGGTTGGGTACAATTACTGCACCAAGTGCTATGTTAACTCATGGTTCTGCTACTTCAAGTGTTCCCAGAGAAATGCAGCAATCCACAGTCCTAGTGCCTGCTCTACAATCTCATCGGTTAATGATGCATGTAAGTATGATGATGTTCAGTTACGCAACTCTTTCACGTGGGTCCCTATTAGCAATAGCTCCTTCGGTCATTACATCAAAAAAGAATATGGATATCCCAAAAATTACTTCCAGTATAGACTCATCCATCTGGTCCTCCTCAGAAAAGAGCGATGAGCGGGGAGAGTGTGATTCACCAAACACTCCCTTTCTGTTATCTATAAATTCTCGTGAAGACCAATTGACTTAACAATCAGATCATTGGAGTTATCGAATTACTAGTCTAGGCTCTCCCCTTTTAACCTTAGGTATTCTTTCCGGAGCAGTGTGGGCTAATGAAGCATGGGGATATTTTTGGAACTGGGATCCCAAAGAGACTTGGGCTTCAATCACTTGGCTTATGTTTGCAACTTATATGCATACTAGAGTAACTAAGAGTTGGCGAGGTAAAGAACCAGCAATTGCAGCTTCCTCGGGGTTTTCCACAACTCGGATTCGTTACTTAGGAGTTAATCCCTCAGGAAAAGGTTTACACAGCCATGGATGGTTAAGTTAATCCAGGATGTGATTTAAAGTACACTTTGCTTTGTTTCGTCGATCAAAAGAATTTTCGAGATTCTATAAAATTGTAAAAATCACTATTTGAAATAATTGTGAAAATCAAATAGTGATTTTTATAATCTGTATTTATTACTCAGAAATAATCAAACTCTTAACTACCGCTTCCGGAGATCCCAGGATAGAATAAAATCCACCTTGCTGTTCCACAAGGGTAAGACCAGATCGGGATAAAAACCAATGCCTATTATAGGCAACAATAAGCGAATTAGAATGAGAATCTCTCGTGGTCCAGAATCCATGATGTGGGAAATCGGAACATTAGAAACCTTATATCCATAAAAAATTTGACGTAACATGGGCAACGAGTAAATAGGGGTTAAGATTATTCCAATTGCTTCTATTACGGTAATAATTATTTTCGAAGTAAAGGAGTAGTTTCGACTACCAACCATTCCCAAAGAAACCATTAATTCTGATATGAAGCCACTCATGCCCGGTAATGCGAGAGATGCCACTGGAAAGCTACTAAACATGGTGAATGTTTTAGGCATTGAAACAGCTATTCCCCCCATTTGGTCAATGAAAAGGGTACGCATTCTATCATAACTTGTTCCTGCCGAAGAAAAGAGGGCAGCACCAATTAATCCGTGAGGAATCATCTGTGGAATAGCTCCATTAAGGCCTATATCCGTTACAAAACCAATACCAATAGGTACGAAACCCATATGAGATACCGATGAATAAGCAATTCTTCTCTTTAAATTACGTTGACTCAAAGGGATTGGAGCTGCATAAACGATTTGAATTGCTCCCACAATTACTAACCATGGGGAAAATATGGAATGGGCGTGGGGCAATAATTCCATATTAATCCGAATTGGTCCATATCCTCCCATTTTCAAGAGAATCCCAGCTGGAAGCATACATGTACTATAATGTGCTTCCCCATGAGTATCTGGCAACCAGGTGTGTAAGGGAAAGATTGGTAGTTTCACAGCATAAGCTACGGGGAAGCTTAGGTATAAGACTATTTCTAATGCTATAGGATAGGATTTATTAGCTAAATTTTGAGAGTCCAATGTTGGTTCATTAGATCCATAGAGACTCATAGTTAAAGCTCCTATTGGGAGAAAAATGGAACCACCTGCAGTGTACAAAATAAATTTTGTGGCTGCGTATAGACGCCTTTTTCCCCCCCACATGGACAAAGGTAAGTGAACAGGAATTAGTTCCGGCTCCCACATAAAAAAGGAAAGTGAAGTATCTTGAGGAGCGGATGATCCTACCTGGCCGCCGTACATTGCTAACATCGAGAAATGAAATAATCGTGGACTTCGGGTAACTGGCCAAGCCGCTGAAGTAGCTAAAGTAGTAACGAATCCTGTCGATGAAATAAGCCCAATGGAAAGTCCATCAATCCCCAATCTCCAATGAAAATCAATAGGATTTATCCAATTATAATCTTCTTTCAATTAAATAAATGGATTATTAAAATTGAAATGATAACAAAATATATAGGTTATTAAAAGGAACTCTGACAAGCAAATGCCTGGAGTATACCATCGAACAATCTTATTCCCCCTATAGGGGAATAATGGGATTGATGAACCCGCGGGTATAGGTGAAGGAACAATTATTGTTAGCCAAGGATAGTTGCTCGTGATGAGGATAGAGGGATTTTGAACAGAAAACCCATTCCCAAGATTTGAGTATGGGTCTTTATCGAATGAGTACAAATTCCTATTTATTAGAAGAATAGATTAAACCTTTCATAAAGAGCCAACCATTCTTTTTCCATAGTATATATCGGTCAGTAAGCTAAACCCATACTGCGAGTCGTCTCGGATCCCAAATAAACGCGTACACTCAGAAAATCTGTTGGACAAGCGGATTCGCACCTTTTACAACCTACGCAGTCTTCTGTTCTGGGAGCAGGAGCAATCTGGTTAGCCTTACATCCATCCCAAGGTACCGTTTCTGATACATCCGTGAGGCAAGCTCTTACACATTGGGTACAACCAATACATGTATCATAAATCTTTACTGAATGTGCCATTGGATCTATCGATTTCCAACAATACCGGGAGATACCATGAGCCTTAAATTTACTAAGATTTTACCGATGTATTGCTAATGACAATATTATACCGATAAAATCCATTTGATGAATCTTTGTATTAATGAATATTTGGAATATACAACTTTGATTTTTTATCGATTCTGAATGAAACCGATTCGAATTTTTTAGATTTTACTTAATACAACTTAATCATTTATATTAACCACTAGCATAACAAATAAATGAATTTTATATGAAATAATCTCTATTTTGTTTATAAATTGGAATGACATATCAGATCTTTATATATCCTTTTTAAAAGGTGAAGAAAAAAAAAAATAGAATATATCCAGATTTGTTTATTACCATTTTAACAAATTGAATTGATCAATACGAATTGATTTTCTGTTACGATAGATAGTTAGAACAATGGCTAATCCAATAGCTGCTTCAGCAGCTGCAATAGCTACAATGGAGATGGAAAAGATCTCTCCTTTTACTTGTTGAATGTCCAAAAAATTGGAAAATGTGACAAGATTTACATTAACTGCATTGAAAATTGACTCGAGACACATAGGTGCTCTGATCATACTCCGACTCGTGATTAATCCGTAAATGCCGATACAGAATAGGAAAGCACCTGGAATAAGTGCATGTTCAAGCATGATCAATTAACTCCTTATGGATCCTAAGGTTCTTAAGTATAAATAAAAGTTAAGTAAGTATAAAAAAAGTTTTTATAGCACTACTCATGAAACGAAAAAATCATCTTTGGCCTGTAACACCTCACTCTCCTCCAGTTTAACCATTTTACCTCGGCGAGCCGTAGTAATAGCTCCTACTAGAGCAACCAAAAGAACTATAGAAAGAGGTTCAAATGGAAGCAAAGAATCGGTTAATAAATGGGATCCAATACGTTGAACGTCATCTGTTAAAGGTTCTTCCACGATCCCACCTGGTAATACAATTAAGGATATTCTGGACCATGATGTATCTAGGATCATAATGATCGGTAGAAAAAAAAGACTTATACAAAGTGCTAAAGTAATTCCATCTCCTGCAGTCCGGTATGTAGAAAGATGGAAAGATTGTGGCTCATTCGTTGACGTAACAGCAGATACAATTGAAACATTTACGGCTCCTACATAAATCAAGATTTGCACAGCAGCTACAAAGTCCGCATTCGGTAAAAGATATGGAAGGGATATACAAGCGAAAACTGACCCTGAAAGAGGAGCGGAATAAACTATATTTGTGAGCGATACTACTCCTGGACCTCCTAATATGGGACCTAACTCTAAGGAGACAAAAATAGCCTCATGAATTGGCTCAGGTAAATTGATCATGTTTGCAATAAACGAAAGTCCTCTCTTTCAGGATCCTATTCACTGACTCAAAAAAAATTACCCTGTTTCTATATAATTATATTCTGAGTTAATTCAGAAAGAAACTCTATATGTATTGTTTTTCCACCCCCCTTTTTTCCGCTTCTCAATCGAACTCGGTGTGAGAATCAGTTACATCTCTTGAATCAAGATGTCCTTCCATAACTCCCTTAGATAAATAATTTAAACTTGGAATAGCTTGAATTGTAGAATCTTTGATCACTGATATAGGCAAACGTCCTAAAGCAATCTGATCATAATTTAATTCATGACGATTATAGGTCGAAAGTTCATATTCTTCGGTCATTGACAAACAGTTCGTGGGACAATACTCGACACAGTTTCCACAAAATATACAAACTCCAAAATCAATACTGTAACTTTTCAATTGTTTCTTTTTCATGTTCCTTTTCAATTCCCAATCAACAACAGGTAGATTAATTGGACATACACGAACACATACTTCACAAGCAATACATTTATCAAATTCAAAGTGAATACGTCCACGAAATCGCTCTGATGGAATTAATTTTTCGTAGGGATATTGAATGGTCATAGGTAAACGATTCATGTGATCCAAGGTCACCATAAAACCTCGACCGATATACCTCGCAGCTTGAATTGCTTGTTGACTATAATCCCGGAGTCCATTCACCATGGAAAACATATGGTAGATACCCTCGAATAAATTATTCAATTTTTTTTTTTTTATTTATCCAACTCATAAGATTGAATAAATATATAAATTAGAAATGTGTTTATTATAGAATCTTATTCACATAAATAAATAAATAAATTATAGTGAAAGAAGTTGAAAAGAAGCTGTTAATAATAAATTACCCAGGGCGACAGGCAAAAGAAATTTCCAACCAAGATCCAATAATTGGTCCATTCTCACTCTGGGTAAGGTCCATCTTGCCATGATAGAAATGAACAAAGATAAATAAGCTTTAGCTAATGTAATAGTAATTCCTATTGCAATATTGATAACCTCACCAGTTCCATCAGTTGAATTTAATTCTAAGTGGTCGAAAACTGGTAAGAAAGGGATAGAAAAGTTCCATCCGCCCGAATAAAGAACCGTTACGAACAATGAAGAAGCTAATAGATTTGGATGAGAAGCAACATAGAATAGGCCAAATTTTATACCTGAGTACTCGGTTTGATAACCTGCTATCAATTCTTCCTCTGCTTCTGGTAAATCAAAAGGCAATCTTTCACATTCCGCCGGGGAAGGAATGAAAAAAGCTACAGAACCTATAGGTTGACGCCACAAATTCCATCCCCGAAAACCATATTTGGACTGCGCCTCGACTATATCAACTGTACCCAAGCTGTCGGATAATCATAGTCGATGTTAGCATCACTGTTAGCATCTCTATTCCAGAACCGTACATGAGACTTTAGCTTCATACGGCTCCTCGATGGCTATCGAGAAACAAAAATTTAATGAGAAATTTTCAGAATCAATTGAACCAATGAGATTCTGTCTGCTATAACAATAGAAGCTTTCGAATCTATCTCAGCCTTTACAGTTTTTTGTTAGCGCTAACTCAAGTCTCTAAGTAGAAGAAGATTTTATATTTTCTATAGGATAGAATTTAATCATGCTCATTTATGAGAGGTGAGAACTGTATGAAGGATTACTTCGTTCCTGATAGTCATTCGTTTAGTAGATAAGGATATACTCCAGATCGGGGTCCTGGGGAAGTACTACTCGGTCGTCCCTACCAACGCCAAGTCCTAATCCCATTATTGGGAATATCTATATAAAGATGCTTTTTCTACTAATCTTTCGCGTATCTTAGTGTTCCTGACCATCTACTCCTGCCTAATCTAAGTATGATAGTAATAACTTCATACATTTTATCTTTTGCCCCCGCTGTCGGGTCCCGATAACTAATCTTAAACCCGGGTACACAATTTCCGTATGCTTTCACTCTCGTACATAGAGGATGGGACTCGATCCTATTACTGCAAATGAATAAGCTGTTTGATCTCACCCATATGACTATCTAGTTTTCTAGGATAAAAGGAAGAACTATATCATCCTTTTCTTTTAATTGACTCTCTTGTGAAAGAGGTTTAGTATTTCAACGAATCACACGTGGGGATATGGATGACACGCGTAAAGCTAAAGGAATTTCATAACTAATGGATTGAGCAGCGGCTCGAAGACCACCCGAGAAAGAATATTTATTATTTGATCCGTATCCCGCCATGGGGGGTCCGAGAAGAGCAATACTTGAAACAGCGATCCAAAAGAAAACACCTGTACCAAGATCAGCTAGAATAATGTTGTGGCCAAAAGGAATTACTAAGTAACTTAGAAAAACTGGTATGATTACAACAGCCGGTCCGATATCGAATAACCATAAATCTCCCCTGGATGGAATAATATCTTCCTTCAATAGTAGCTTTATTCCATCTGCCAGAGCTTGAATAATTCCCGAAGGGCCAGTATATTCAGGTCCAATACGCTGTTGTATCCCTGCAGATATCTTTCTTTCAGGCCATATAATGACTAGAACTCCCATCGTAACTCCTAATACGAGAGTGATGATGGGGATGATAATCCATATAAAACCGAATAAATCTCTTGGAAATCCTAATATATGGAATAGATTGATAGCTTGTTCCTCAATATCTGTATTAACCACCGTTTCAACGATCAACCTCTCCCGTGATAATATCTATACTACCTAGAATTGTCATAATATCTGCCAATTTCACTCCTTTTAATAGTTGAGGAAGAATTTGTAAATTGAGGAAACCGGGTGGGCGAATTTTGAATCTCCAAGGAAAGAAAGAATCGTCTCCCATGAAAAAGATACCTAATTCTCCTTTAGGAGCTTCAATTCTAAAATAAAGCTCATTTTTGGGTAACTTGAAAGTGGGAGAGGGCTTTTTACCAATGAACCGATAATCAAAATCATTCCAATCTGATTTATTTACTTGATCAAGCCGTCGAGCTTCCAAATTTTCAAAAGGTCCCCCTGGAATAACTTCCAAAGCTTGTTTGATTATTTTCACGGATTCTCTCATTTCTCCGATTCGTACCAAATAACGAGCTAATGAATCTCCATCTTTTTGCCATTGAATTTGCCAATCCAACTCATCGTAACATTCATGATGATCAACTTTACGAACATCCCATTTTACTCCTGGAGCTCGTGGCATAGGCCCTGATAAACCCCAATTTATGGCTTCTTCTCTACCAATAATACCAACTCCCTCAACTCGTTTCAAAAAGATAGGATTTCGTGTAATAAGTCTTTCATATTCATCCACCTTCGGTAGGAAATAATCACAAAAGTCTAAACATTTGTCTACCCAACCGTAAGGTAGATCTGCGGCTACTCCCCCGATACGAAAATAATTATGCATCATTCGCATACCAGTTGCGGCTTCGAATAAATCATATATCATTTCTCTTTCCCTGAAGATATAGAAGGAAGGAGTTTGTGCACCAATATCAGCCATAAAGGGTCCGAGCCATAACAAATGGGAAGCTATGCGACTTAATTCTAGCATAATGATTCTTATATAACTAGCTCTTTTAGGCACCTGAATATTGGTCAATCTTTCTGGTGCATTTACTGTTACAGCTTCTGCAAACATAGTAGCTAAATAATCCCATCGTGTGACGTAGGGAAGATACTGGACAACTGTTCTATTTTCAGCAATCTTTTCCATTCCTCTATGTAAATAACCTAATATGGGTTCACAACCAGTAACATCTTCACCATCTAAGGTAACAATAAGTCGAAGAACACCATGCATTGATGGATGATGAGGGCCCATACTTATTATCATGGGATCTCTCTTTGTAGTGAGCATGGTCGTATGCCGCTCCCCCTCGAATAATTCCAAAAATGAATAAGAATAAGGAAATTTTCATTCTTCATATTGATATAATTACAGTGGATGCTTAGCTAAAGATTCTAAAAGATAAATTAACGTTTTTTCAGTCCGCGAATACGTAATTGATTAATCAAATTTTCGTAACAGAGTGAATTTTTTTGAGATAGATGAGCCAAAAGACGTTCGCGTTTTCCTAGGATTTTCCACAAACCTCTCTGAGATGAATAGTCTTTGCCATGCAATTTTAAATGATAGGTAGGTTTCAAAATTCGATTAGTTAAATGGGATATTTGAAACTCAACGGATCCTGTTTGTTTTTCGGGAACCAAAGATGAACGAATCAATATATTTTTAGCCATAAGAACAACAATTGCTCCTAAATTAATTATATGCTGGAGGGAAAAAATAAAAATTTTTGGATTGTAGCTAATTAATAGTTTTTTTTTTTACAAAAATAAGAGCAAGATTTTCAATATCTTAAGATGTCTATAAAATAGAATAAAATCTTTCCAAATATTATTAAAAAAATGAATAAATTCATTTTTAGGTGATAAAATAAACAAGATTTTATTTGAGCAGTGGCAAATAGCACATTCTTTCAAATAGTGATGGATAAATAATAAAAAGGTTCGTAATTTCTATATAATCCAAATTTTTTTTTGGAGAAACCCTGATGGAATGCTATAAACAATGATAAAAATTGTTCATAATCGAAAATACTGAATGAAAAAGAATGCAAACATTTTTTTTTCTTTTTTTCTCAACTGTTTTTTGAGGGATACATACAAATTCTTAACATAGCGAATCGACTTCCATCATTTGTATTAAACCGAAATCTATTCATACAACCCAGATCTTCCAATCGATAGCTGGACCAAAGAAACCGTTTAATCATTTGAGTTTCATTTGCGTTAAATTTTCGATCTTCTTTTATTGGTTCCTCGTAGTTGCGCCTATTCTCCCCGGGACAAGAATTAAATTCTGCTCCTTGATTTCCATTTTCTTCTAAATATAAGGAATTCAATATTCCCAATTGTATACGACGTTTCGAAGGTAAAATATCTTCGAGATTAAATGAATCTGAAATAATTATTTTTTCTTTATTCTCAATAACTTTTACGCGTAGCATAGATTCATTAAAAAGGATGAAATCAGATATTCTTCTAAATCTACTTTTAAAATTTAATAGAATACTTATCATTTTATACATCAGAATCTCGTCGTATAATATTTCTGGTAAACGATGTCCCAAATCTTTGAATATTTTATTTGTACCATCCATGCAAGTATAGTTATAAAATAAAACTAGATTTTTCAAAATCTTCTCATAGAGAGACCGAAAATTGACTCCTTCAACTCCAAAATTAATGATATTAAGAAGATTCGTTGTATTTCCTGCTATTTCTGCTTTCTCTGCTATCTTTTCAGATTTCAAATTCCATCGCTCAATATACTTATGAGATTCTCTTCTCTCAAGTAATCTTTTTTTTGCATAATCGTCTTTGTCTTTCCTTAAAAGAGATCTCTTTGGTTCGTGTATGAAACTAAAGTCACAAGTTGTTAGAAATTCATACATTTCTATAATGTTAAATTTTTTTAGAATCTCTGGATATAGCCATGAATATAAATTAGAATTTAAATGAATGTTTTTTTTCCTATCAATTCTTTTATATTCATTCTTCTTTCTATCATTGACTAATATATATTTACGTATCTTTTGAATACGATCATTAAATGCGATTTCTTTTTTTTCATCTTGCCATATTGGAAATCTTTCAATGTCCGCATCTTCTATAGAAGCAAGATAACTATAAGATAAAAGATTATATTTGTAACGTTCATTAAGTTTCCCCGTCTCTTTCAGATCCGCAATGAGTTTAGAATAAATCCTTTTTTTATAAGAACGTAAAGATTTATATTTATCAAAATTATCGGAAAAATAATTTTCTATTTGCCAGTGTTCAGTAACCTTATCTCTCCATCTCTGTGGTGCGATCTTACGCCATATCCGTAAAGGTACATTATATCGATGAAAACATTGTAACCATTTCTTCCAGTCCTTCTCTTCCAAATCCCGTGGCTTCCTGGAACTGAGTATTCCCTCTTCATTCGAAAAAGCTTCAATATTTTCTTCAATAAAGAGATTTGATATCTGGTACCTTAATGATTCCACTGGATAAGACTTATTCATTGTTTTCATTTGCCATATTTTGTGAAATACATATGCTTGGGATATTAATCCCGTATCCTGATTAGGATGAACTTTGAAATATTCCATTTCTTTACTAGAAAGAATTAAATCTTTATTGAAAAATTTATTATCCTTCGTTTTTGACTTAGAAATGAAAAATATTATTTTCTTATAAATTGTTGAAAGATCTCTTGTAAATCCCATTCTTAATTGTATGTTGAACCAAATGAGATGAAGAAGAACTACAAAATTTCTATTCATTTTTTTTGATAAAATTTTGATTAAAAAGATCCATTCCTCGATCAATTCCATACTTCTTCTGTGAAAATTCACAATTATTTGAGAAATTTGAATTGATATCTTTCTTGATCTCAATTCTTTCTCATTACCAGGATATACTCCATTCTTCTCTTTTGAATTAATATTAATTTCTAGTTCATCAGAATGGGTCTGTTCAGTGATTCCTTCAATCTGATTACTTTCCGGGGCTACGAAATCCCTTCTTAATTCTTCAATATTTGTTCGAGCTTCATATCCAAATTGATCTGGAATTGTTGATGAAAAATTTTCATTACATTTAGTTGTAATTTCAATTGGTAATTCATCAATTATTTTGCTACTTATCCCAAAATTTGTTCTGTGTTCATTACCTGGTTCAAAACTAGATATATCATTATTCGTAGTTTTATTGGGCTGAGTATCTAATATTGTTAGATCTTTTTTATAAATATTTGATTCTTTTTTTAATGGAAAAAACTTGTTAAAGATTTCTGTAATTTTTTCTGATAAAATATCTATTTTCCATCTTTTTTTCAATCCTCGAATTAAAGGCTTAAAGAAAGGAGGGTTTTTTTTCCTACTGCCAAAGGGTAGATAGGTTTGATATCCAAAGGCTGTTAAAAAACCATAATCAATTTTTCTTTTTTTTGCTAAACTATATGAATTCGTTTCGAATCCAGGATCACGCCACTTCAAATGAGAAGGATTTATAATTTTTATTTGAAGACCGTCTCTAAGCCACGAAAATGGTAAATCGTTCACCGAAACTTCGGTACCATCATAAGTGCATCCTATAAAAAATTCCTTATTCCAATCATTCCAATCCTCTGCCCATTCCTGAGTTTGGAATAACAATAGATAACTAATAGTTTTAAATATTATTAATATAGGTAATACTATATATTTTCTAAAGTATAATTGACTGACTAAAAAAAAACCTCTTGCCCAATGAGCAAGTTGAAAATCAAATCTTTCTGCCGTCGCGAGACGATTAGCCTTTGTTATTGCTTTTATAGCAAAAACCTTTTTCGAAAGAAAGGATATTAATCCTTTTATCTTCTTCTCAGGATGTGCAAAAGTCGGTTTTACGTTTATACCTATTTTGCCCGGAGAAGAAAACGTAGTTTTTTTCAATATTCTCAAAAAAAATGGAGAATGCATTTCCGATTGTAATGATTCTTGTAATAAAGCTTTACGTCTTCGAGCACGTATGGATCCTAATATCAGGTTCCGACGAAAATCTGGTTGTGTTGCGAAACTTTTCACATTTCTAAATTTTTCATTCTTTTTTTCAATCCAATCTATACTTTTTATTCTGAGGGAACGAATTCCACTGAATATATTCATAAGATCGAATGCATTGTTTATTAGTTTTAAAAATAGAGGTTTTTCTTTTTTAAATTCTCGGAGTTGGGATCCAGTAAAGTTACCTGAACCTAAATCATCATCTGTTTGCCAATCATTTTCAAGTTTACACCATAGAAAATACTCGTCAGTCAAAATACAAGGTGATTTTGGTATTGCAACTCCTTCACGTAATTCTCTATTCAGAAGAGGATCAAACCCTTTAAGGAAAATATTGTTACTGTGATCGCATAATTTATTCTTTTTTTCAATAACTTTTTCTATTGAAGATCCTTTGTCTAGAGCTCGAATTCTATTCGTTAATTCATTATTCAAATCATCTTTTCCCCGGTTCTCGGTATCAATCCATTCCTTCTGACGAAGATCTTCGAATGACTTGAAATTTTCCTTGAAACTTCTTTCAAAAATTGACAAACTAGGTGAAGATGTGAAAGATATTCTTTGTCTCCCATCACTCACACACGCGTCAAAAAAATATTGAGACATCTCTGTTTTTATAAGAGTCATCGCGTTGAAATAGAAAAGATCCTCTTCGACATATCGGAATGGTCGGACCCATTTTCGATAATCGAATAAGATAGTAGGCAACTTTTTTAACCACGATAACTTTTTAGCTTCCTTTTTTTCAAAATTAGAATATATCCTGTTATCGAAGAGAGGTACGGGAGCTCTACCTAAATATAATAGACAGAGAGCTATATAAATGATACGGGAAGTTCGAGCAAAGAGAATCTTTACTAAATAAGAAAGTCTATTGTCTGTATCTGAATCGGGTTTTAGAACGGAAATAAATTTGGCCAAAATTCCGGGAAAAATGGAACCACCCAACCACCAGCCATAAAGGCTACTTATTACAAATAAAAATTTATTGCTATAACGGAAAGTAAAGAGTTTGGCTAATCTTGTTAATACAGGACTTGGTAAGAGAACAGGATTGAATAATGAAAGGATAATAATATCCAAAAATGTTAATGTTCTTCCTTCATAGATAAATTGAAAATCATCTTTCCGGACTATTTTTGCACGCATAAAATGATAATGCATTATTGGTCTTTTTTCTTTTTGCAATCGGCGACATAAAAGACGATACCAATAAAATAGCATGTACGGTAAAACTAGCAAAGTTACTGCATGAGGTTTCACTAACATGACATAGAGATGCAAATAGTATACCGATAAAATGATTACCAGTTGTCCTACAATTGAAGTTCCAACAACTAATTTAGCATTAGAATCTTTCCCTAAAAGAAGGGTTCTTACGAGTAAGATCTGAGGAAGACCGATAGGTAATGTTGCAATAAATCCGTAATATAGTCCGAATAAGATCAATGGGCTTGAAACATTTATCCACGGCAATATTTCAATCCGTAATAAAAAAAGTGAAAAAGGTTTTTTTGACGTAATAGGATCACCTCCTCAGAAACGGGAGTAGAAAATGGTTATTAATAGCTGCTTTATCCTCTTCCGGGACTATTCTATTATCTCTCTTATTATCTTTCTTACAAGCATATTTTTTTTTTAAAGTATTTGATTCGCCTTGCATTCCCCGTTCACATTTACTGTGGTTCATACGAGTAACAGAAACTCTTTTTGACAAATGTAAATAGTTTGTTTCTACCACACTTTTCTTACTCGAACGATATGGAAAGATTAGTGATATGAAAAGTAAAACTAAATTGAATATATGGATTCGATGTGAAGAATTGGAACAAATGATAAATAGAAAGTCGAAGAGCTTGTGTTCTCGATTGGAAAAGATTTCAGTTAACAATCCCAAATTCCATTTTGTCCATAAATTCAATAAATATCTATTCAATAAATATTGCTGTTCTTCTTTATCCCAACAAGCTTTCTCCCAATGAGGGTTCTGTTGAGACATCCTCTCCGATAAGAAATAGAATCCTTTCGGTATCAATTGTTTTTGCTTATATTTAGGTTTCTTTCTGTTCATACTTCGGTCTCTATTTTCCTCCAAAAAATGAAATGCCTATGATGCGTAATCCTTTATATAATACATAATAATGATGACATGACACAAAGAAAAATTTACATCAATTGAGTGAGAATATTAATGGAATAGAAAGAATCTTTATTAGTTTTTATTTCGAAACAGAATCATTCGCTCCATCATCTTTTTTTCACATACCTTTTAGTCAGTCAGAAAGGGTAGGCAAACGACGGGGGGGCGAAAGGGATTGCTATCGTTACCCCTTCTCCGTATAATAGAGGTTAGGGTGTACGCGAAGTTCCGGAGAAAGCTCCGGGTTTTCCAACGGTTCATGC